TTTTGTCATATTTTTGTTTTCATATAACTCCAAACTAAGTATACAATATATATACATATATCTTGCATTTTTCTTTTCTCAAATGAGTACAAACTAAGAGTGTCAGATAAATACTCAGATAAATTGAGAAGAAGAGTCAAAAATACAAGAAGTATAATATAGATAAAGATATACCTAAAGAATTGGTCTTTTGTCAGAATTATTCCTACTATTAATCGCGGAATTCTTCCTACTATATCTTTCAGAAATCGTTCCCCCATTAATCTTAGTAATTTCATCTTTTTCCCAATGAATTTGATGCATTTTATTAAAGTCATATTTGCCTGCTATGTTTATAAAGGATATTAGATAGTATCTACGAAATCGTCTCGACTATAGACGAAATATCTCGACTATACATGAAATATTAAGAAACTTTGGTGTATAGTCGAGATATCATCTACATAGTAGATGAGCAGAAAAAAGAAAAACGACGAATACTCAAAATAGCATATAGATGACGAATTCACATTTTCGCCTATATCCTATAACAAACTCAATACGAAAAGAGTCAAAAGTACTACCAGAACAAATTTGATCACACTCATTAGATCACTCAAGCCCAAGACATACCAATAGAGCGTATAAAGAAGAAGTAAGACGAGAACCCCGTCATGGATATTTTGGATTTGATTCTTATGAAGTAAATGAAAATGGTTTCTTACAGTGATTAGAGCATCTTTATGAAAAAAATAGAAATAGATCGAACAAGTAGAAACTACGAGCATGGAAAACTTAACCATATGGAACCTCCTTGACTTGAGATACAAATAGACCCACCAACTCGAACTGACGAATACAATCAATTTAATCATAAGTCACAGCCACCCCCCTTGGCTTGAAATAGAAAATCAATCGATATATATATATCTATATATATCGATTGATTTTATTATATCATCAATTCCATGGATTGTCAAGTCAATCCAAGAGCGGATACTGGAACAGTAACGAAATTCTCATATAATAACTTATAATAACTTTTATTTATCTCATACTATTCTTCAGTACATTACTAAGATTTTTGCTTTTGGCGGATAGCGGGGATTGAACCCCGCTTTATCCTGGGTCCTTGGGCATTGAAATTTAACCAGTCAGCCATATCCGGCAGAAACTCTATTTTCGTATTTATTTCCCTTTGAATCTTAGTAATTTCATCTTTTTCCCTATCAATTTGCTCAGTTAAACATTAGAGGCCAATTGGCCTCTAGTGTTTATAATGAATATCGAATCGATTTCTCAGCTAAATTATAAGATATAGATTTGTACTTTCTTTAGATTTAGAAAGAAAATCTCTTTGAAATTTGAAAGAAAATTATCCTTGTCTTTGTTTATGCCTTGATTTTTCACAAGTGACTGTAATTCGTCCGTGTCTACGGATTAACTGGCATTTGTGACAAATTTTACGAACAGAAGCCCTTTTTTTCATATTACTTATTCCTTACCTTAATTAATTATTTATTTAGTTATTTATTTTCTTTTTTTCAAAGAATTTTTTTTTACTTTTTCACTCGGAATTGGATTTCCCATTCGGGTCCGAATCTTTACGGGAAAATCTATAAATTATGCGTCCCTTGCTTAGATCATAAGGACTTATTTCAATTAGGACTTTATCTTCCAGCATTATCCGTACAAGATTAAGTCGGATCTTGCCTGATATATACCCTAAAACTAGACTTCCATTGTCTAAACGGACTTGGAACATGCCGTTAGGAAATGAATCAGTAACAAGACCCACATGAATGAATTTTTTTTCTTTTTCTACCATTTGGAGTATCTCCTTTTGTTTTGCTTTTTTTTTGACTATCTTTTCTTTTTGTTTTTTAGTATATTCTTATTTCGATTAGGATAAAATCCAAATTAAGACTAGGACATATATAAGAATCATAAGAATTTGGAATTTTATCTTATTTTTTTGCTGATATAAATACACTTTGATATATACTCTAACTAGTACAGTAAGTAGAATAAACCAAAAGCATTTTATCATAAAATCAAGAATCCAATATACAACAAATATACTATCCATAAAGGAGTCGAATTTTTCCCTAATAACAAATTGGACCTTGTTCACAAATCTACTATCCATCAAAGATTGGAATCTTTGACGAAGATGCCTACAAAATAATTGGACTTTTTTCACAAGTCCACTATCCATCAAAGATTGGAATCTTTGACTAAGATGCCTACAAAATAGTTGGACTTTTTTCACAAGTCCACTATCCATCAAAGATTGGAATCTTTGACTAAGATGTTTAAAGAATAATTGTATCTTATTCATATTGCTTTGTGTACCCCTTTTCAATTAGAACGAAAAATAGATATATATCATTATACGATTAAAACCATAAAACCTTTTTTTTTTGAAAACCATTCAATTTCATTGTATAAATGATTATTCTGATGTCTTATCGAGATTCTTTCTTACGCTTACGTTTACGTAAGAACAATTCTTTATGGTGTAACATGAATGAATTTTTTTCTTTTTCTACCATTTGGAGTATCTCCTTTTGTTTTGCTTTTTTTTTTTGACTATCTTTTCTTTTTGTTATTTAGTATATTAATTTGAATATATTCAAATTACTATATTAAAAAAATAAAATACTAAATACTATATAACTAACTATCATTTCCAAAAAAAAAATTTGGAAAAAATTAACATACTATAATATTAGATATTAGAATTACCATATATAACACAATATCTCTCCTCCAATTCTTTGTAGTCGGGCTTCTCGATCTGTCATTATACCTTGGGAAGTCGAAAGAATTACAATTCCTGTTCCTCCTAAAATTTTAGGAATTTGTTGATAGTTTGAATAAATTCGTACACCGGGTCGGCTAATACGCTTTAAAATGGTTCTTTTTTGATATATTCCTTTTCTATTCTTTCTTTTTTTTCGTAGCAGAGTTGAAACCAAGAAATATTTGTTGCTTTCCTGATGTTTACGAACATTTTCAATAAAACCCTCTCGTAAAAGTATTTTCACTATGTTTTCGCCAATATTTGTGTATGGTATTCGAACCGTTCTTTTTTTATTCATATCAGCGTTTCTGATAGAAGTTATAAGATTAGCAATAGTGTCCCTAGTCATAACAACCTTTATTTTTTAGTTCCTCCTATATCTCTTATAATCAACATGCTTTAGTTTTTTCTTTTGATCCATTTTCTATTCTATTTTCTTTTTCTCATTTATTTTTTAAGTATATACATGATGCACAATCCATTGATCTATTTCAGATACTTAATCTATTCTACTCTTATCTAATACCTTTTATTAATTCGATTATTTTATTTCTTTTTAATTTATAGTATTTCAGGAGCTATTGAAATTATTTTAGTAAAATTCAATTCTTTTAATTCTTCAACGAATGGACCAAAAACTCGACTTCCTTTTGGCTTTCTTTTTTGATCAATAATAACTGCTGCATTATCATCATATCGTATTATGACACCATCTTCGCGTTTTAGTTCTTTACGCGTACGTACAATTACAGCTCGAACTACTTCGGATCTTTTTAGAGACATATTGGGAACTGCATCTTTTATTACAGCAACAATAATATCACCAATATGAGCATATCGCCGATTACCATTTCCTAGGATTCGAATACACATCAATTTTCGAGCTCCACTGTTATCTGCCACATTCAAAAAGGTCTGAAGTTGAATCATATCATTTTTAGAATCTGTTATTCGTTATTTGCAATTTGCAATGTAAAAGGATAAAAAAAAAGAATTATTGTTTGTCCAAAAAAACTAGATTCCTGGTTGTGTTTTCTTTTTCATTCCTAATACCTTGTTTTGTTTAACATCTTTAATAAACTGAGTTTGTATAGGCATTTTTCGTGCAGCTCTTAAAATAGCTGTTTTAGCTATGTTTTCGGACACTCCGCTCATCTCATAAAGTATTCTACCGGGTTTAACAACGGATACCCAAAATTTAGGGTCTCCCTTTCCCGAACCCATACGTGTTTCTGCGCTTTTTGCTGTAATAGGCTTGTCAGGAAATATGCGTATCCATATTTTTGCATCACGACGCGCATATCGTGTCATGGCCCTTCGCCCTGCTTCTATTTGTCTAGCTGTCATCCAAGTAGGTTCAAGCGCTTGAAGAGCGTATCTTCCAAAACAAATCTTGTTTCCTCGATGAGATTTTCCCTTCATTCTTCCTTTATGTTGTTTACGAAATCTGGTTCTTTTAGGGTTATAGTCGATGATTTTTTTTTTTCTGAATTCCATCTCTACTTCAGAACTGGACATGAGAATTTCATCTCATCCAGCTCCTCGCGAATAAAATACAAGTTAATAACTAAAAAAATATTACAATTTCGCAAAAGATATAAGCCCGAGAGCGTATATTTATGTATTTATGGATAATGTAATGCTTCTTTTTTCGTAAATTTCCTGTTCCTTATTTCATTCCTATAGAATCACGCTTAAATACTATATAATGCAATAAAGAAATTTCGCGGGCGAATATGTACTCTATTCTTTCCTTTATTTTTTAAGTTCAAACGAATCTTTTCCATAGAGGAAATCATTTCTTATCGGTTTGTTACGCCATCCCCCGTTCCAATGAATTATTAGGATTCTTACAAAGTCCTATGCCGTCACAGGTTTTATCGTTCCTATAGCTTCTCTATTAATGGTTAGGTATGAACTCTGCAATGGAGCTTCCTGAAAAATACTTTTCCGAGTTAACTTCTTTAGTTTGATTAACTCAAGCTCCTTGAATAAAAAAAAGAAAAAATGAAACTTGCCCATTTTTTTCTTTTGTTATTTTGATATTTAGAATTATGCCTTGAATTATTATTGAATTGACTGATGCTTTATCACACTGCTTTTTTTACCAGATTCATGAACCATACAAATTGGAATCTTATATCTATCTTTTCTTCTTGTTATTTTTTCTATTCTTTCTATCATCCTTCCATTTATCCACATCCCTTTTATTGTTTGCAATTTTGCATTGTATCTTCTTTCTTTTCTTTTTTAGAAAAAACCGCAGTTGTTTACACCTATATGATTTATTTATTCATATAGTGACTGTTTCTTAGGATCTCGACAATATGAAGCAATAAGCTAAGTTATTTAATTAGTAAATTTATTAATATTATTAGTTAATTTCTTAATATTATTATTAGTATATTATTGGAATTCCAATCTTTTTTTCTTTTATCTTCTAAAAAAAAATAAAAAACTAACGAGTCACACACTAAGCATAGCAATTATAATTATACAAAAAGGTTGATTCGTTTTTTATTTAACCTTATAGAATAAGAATTATGTATTGTATTTTTAAGGATAAGGAAGAAATCAAAGAATTTGCCATTTTTTGTTCTATCCAAAACCAAACGAATTTTCGTTTACAAATATCCAAATTTTAATACCTAATACTCCGTAGACAGTTTGAATTGTATAGGAAGAATAATCAATTTTGGCGCGAATTGTTTGTAAAGGAATTCGACCTTCTCTGAAGTATTCCACTCGTGCAATCTCTTGTCCGCCAAGACGTCCCGCGATTTGTATTTTAATTCCTTCTGTACCTGCGTTTTTAGCTAATTCCATAGCCTTTTTCATTGCCTTTCGAAAAGAAACTCGATTCTTTATTTGTAAAGCTATATATTCTGCAAGAATAATAGGTTGTTGATAAGGTTTTTTTATTATTGCAAAAGCAATATTGATTTTCCGATTTATAAGAGGAAATTCTTTTTGTATATTCTTTTGTAATTCTTTGATTTCTTGTTTTTGATCTTTTTTAGCCTTATCTTGTTTTTGATTCTTTTTATTTTTACCTTTTTTTTGATCTTCTTTAATAGAAAATCCGACATAAATTTTGACTTCAATTACATCAATTTTTTTTTGAATTTCTATACGTACAATTCCTTCGAAACCAATTTGTTGATTTTTTTTTATATAGTTTTTTATATAATTACGTATCTTATGATCTTCTTGTAGGCCTGCAGGATAATATTTTGGATGTTCGAACCAAATAGAATAATGGTTTTGAGTTGTACCAAGGCGAAAGCCAAGCGGATTGATTTTTCGTACCATGTTATCCATCCATATTATTTTTCATTATATTCATGATTATGCCCATATTTTATGATTATGTCCATATTTTATGATTATGTCCATATTTTATGATTATGTCCATATTTTATGATTATGTCCATATTTTATGATTATGTCCATATTTTATGATTATGTCCATATTTTATGATTATGTCCATATTTTAAAAATTATCTTCTTTTTTTGTCTAAATTCGAAATTTATACTATTTGTATTTATGCTATTTGTCTATATTTATTTGATTTGAAATTTTTATGGAAATCTAAATACTAGATTGATCGAAAAGTGATTTCGATTTCTCTTTTAATTCAATTGTTATATGGCACCTAGGTTTTTTTATCATATAACTACGCCCTCGAGCTCGAGGTCTAAATCTTTTACCAATAGTACTCTTATTAACTTCAGCTTTACTAATGAATAAATCAACTTTGTTAAGATGAATATTATTACTAGAAACTGCGGAATAAATCAATTTGAAGATGAGGTAACATGCTCGATAAGGCATGAATTTCGATTTAAGTATTAGAAGTGTTTCCTCACAAGAACGCCCTCGAATCTCATCAATTACTCTTCGCACTTTTGAAGCGGACATATTTATATGTTGAGCTGAAATCTTGATTTTTTTTTCATAACTTGACTTCTTGATCATAGGGGTATTTACCGCTTCTTGAAAATTTTTCATAAAAAAAGTTATTCCTCACCTTACTATTTTCTTTCTTGCTATTTCCTTTCTTTTCTTTTTTCTTATTGACTGGTATTTGTTATTTGTTTTTTGATTTTTGCGATCTATTATCGTTTTTCTCATTTTCATGCGCATCTTTCATGAAAGTTCGAGTGGGTACGAATTCTCCCAATTTATAACCTACCATACGACCTTTTATATAAATAGGTATATGCTCCTTTCCGTTATGAATAGCGATTGTATGCCCAATCATTTTGGGTATAATGGTAGATGCCCGAGACCAAGTTACTATTGTTTCTTTCTCCTTCGTCATCTTGAGTTTTTCTATTTTTCTCAATAGATGACTAGCTACAAAAGGATTTGTTTTTTGGGAACGTCTCACAGCCTATTACTCCTTTCTTTTACATTTTTTAGATTAGCATTCTATGCCCAATATCTCGATCTAAGTATGGAGGTCAGAATAAATACAATAATGATGAATGAAAAAAAAAAGAGGAAATCCCTTATCTAGCGGAGGGGCGTATGTAGCCAAGTGGATCAAGGCAGTGGATTGTGAATCCACCATGCGCGGGTTCAATTCCCGTCATTCGCCCAAACGGGATAAAAAATATTCTTATTTACTTACGACGACGAAGAATAAAACGATCACTATATCTTTTCCTTTTCCTACTTTTTCTTCCAAGCGCAGGATAACCCCATGGGGTTGTGGGTTTTTTTCTACCAATTGGGGATCTTCCTTCACCGCCCCCATGGGGATGGTCCACAGGGTTCATAACGACTCCTCTTACTACAGGACGCTTACCTAGCCAACACTTCGATCCGGCTCTATCCAAACTCTTTAGCTTCGCCCCAACATTACCCACTTGTCCGACTGTTGCTAAGCCGTTTTGGGATAGCAAACGGATCTCCCCAGATGGTAATCGTAATGTGACCGATTTACCCTCTTTTGCAATAAGTTTTGCTACAGTACCTGCTGCTCTAGCGACTTGTCCACCCCTTCCATTTGTGATTTCTATGTTATGTATGGCCGTGCCTAAAGGCATATGGGTTGAAGTAGATTCCTCTTTTTTTTTTTTCAAAAAACCCCTTCCCAAACTGTACAAGCTTCTTCCAAAGCATACGGCTTTCTAGATGTAGATAATGATATCTAGACGGATGGATCTTATTTTAATCGTATGATGAAATACCCCATGACTGAATATATTCTATAGAAATCCAAATCCGCCGAATTACCCATGTTATGATTTTCTAATCTTAGCTCTCTATGTTCCTTCATCTGGCTTATGTTATTAATGTAGCATTCAGACCGAATGACTCTATGAAATTACGTTGATACTTCTACTTATTATGGGTAACGTAGGAGACATCTCGATTTTCCCCTCGCGGATCTTAATTACATTACCACTGCTTATCAATTCGCCTCTGACCATCAAATGAAATGGGAATGTCCTCTCCTCTTTGAAATAAGGGGCGCTTTTGATTCTCTGTATGCTTCAAACAATCTTGTCTTCTCCATATTACCATATCTCTAGAGTCAATAATCTTCTATGAGGAACTACTGAACTCAATCACTTGCTGCCGTTACTCAACAGTTTTCTGTTGAGGTCTATCCCGTAGAGGTACTCAAATTGGTAGAGGTACTCAAATTGGATCAGTGATCGATTTCTAAGTTTCGTCGTAAAACCTAATTGGTTATTTCCAATTACGTAAATCAATAGTTCAAACCGCACTCAAAGGTAGGGCATTTCCCATAGATATAGGAACTCCTGTACCAGAAACAATGGTATCTCCAATTAGAGCCCCTCTGGGATGTAAAATATATCTCTTCTCACCATCCCCATAGTGTATGAGAGAAATGTATGCATTTCGATTAGGGTCGTATTCTATGGTTACAATTCTACCGGATATGTCTTTCTTATTTCGTCGAAAATCAATTTTACGGTATAGACGCTTATGACCTCCCCCTCTATGCCTTGTGGTAATGATTCCTCTGGCATTACGACCTTTACCACAATGATGCTGTCCATAGATCAAATTATTTCGTGGATTGGATTTCACTTGACTGTCTACGGATCTATTACGTGTGTTCGGGATAGAAGTTTTGTATAAATGGATTGCCGTGTTATTAAGTATTTTGCTTTAAGTTTTTTTTTTTCTTTCTAAAAAGTGGAATAGAATAACCGGGTTGAAGCATAATGATCATACGTCTGTAATACATTGT